TCAGGACTTAATGAAACCTTTTACAGGAATCTTTCATAAAATTCTCAACTAATATTATCAACTAATCAAAATGGTTCGTTATTAGACCATGTATTTGATTCGCCAAATACAGCATTATTGTATACTCTTTCATATATATGGCGCAACCCAACCCTTGTTTTTCAAGTTTCCAATTTCTTACCCCCTTTTGAATCGAAAGACCTAAATAATTCGAAATTCACTCTTGACAACGAGATATGTTGTATATGTATATCCTAGATGTGAAAATACGCGGAATTCTATCGGGAAAGGGTAAAGGAATAGGCTGGACATAAATCAATATACTAAATAAGAACTTAGTTCCAGTGCGATAGAAATAATGAATCATAAATTCAATTTAAATATTTAAATATAGTTTCGAGTTCGACTTTCGTAGATAATATCGAAAGGATTGTCTATAATGATAGACAAATAAAAGACTTTCTCAAGATTTTTGTTCATCCATTTGATATTTTTTTTTTTTGAAAATCAGTTGAGTGAACTTGAGAATTCACTCATTGAAATTGACTAGAATAAGTAAAAATGGAATAAGTGAACAATTGAATTGGATTCCTTTGGATGGTACCAAAAAAAATTGAGTGCTAACTCCTATTTCTTAATTAATTTCTTATTTAATTAAGAAATCTGCTATCGGACATTTATTTTATTTTGGATTCGATAATTTTCATTTTTGCAAAGAATTTCGACATAGTTACTTTAAAAAACTATATATTATGAACTATATATTATGAGAAACAATCCCACTACTTCTGGTCCTGGGGTTTCCACACTTGAAAAAAAAAAGCTGGGGCGTATAACTCAAATTATTGGTCCGGTACTGGACGTAGCTTTTCCTCCAGGTAAGATGCCGAATATTTACAATGCTCTGGTAGTTAAGGGTCGAGATACTGTGAGTCAACCAATTAATGTGACCTGTGAGGTACAACAATTATTAGGAAATAATCGAGTTAGGGCTGTAGCTATGAGTGCTACAGACGGTCTAACGCGAGGAATGGAAGTTATTGACACAGGAGCTCCTTTAAGCGTTCCAGTCGGTGGAGCAACTCTCGGACGAATTTTTAACGTACTTGGAGAGACTGTTGATAATTTAGGTCCCGTAGATACTCGCACAACATCTCCTATTCATAGATCTGCGCCCGCCTTTACCCAGTTAGATACTAAATTATCTATTTTTGAAACAGGAATTAAAGTGGTAGACCTTTTAGCCCCCTACCGACGTGGAGGAAAAATCGGACTATTTGGGGGAGCTGGAGTGGGTAAAACAGTACTCATTATGGAATTGATCAACAACATTGCAAAAGCTCATGGGGGCGTATCCGTATTTGGCGGAGTAGGTGAACGTACTCGTGAAGGAAATGATCTTTACATGGAAATGAAAGAATCCGGAGTTATCAATGAACAAAATATTGCGGAATCAAAGGTGGCTCTAGTCTACGGTCAAATGAATGAACCGCCGGGAGCACGTATGAGAGTTGGATTGACTGCCCTAACTATGGCGGAATATTTCCGAGATGTTAATGAACAAGACGTACTTCTATTTATCGACAATATCTTCCGTTTCGTACAAGCAGGATCTGAAGTATCCGCCTTATTGGGTAGAATGCCTTCTGCTGTGGGCTATCAACCTACTCTTAGTACCGAAATGGGCTCATTACAGGAAAGAATTACTTCTACAAAAGAAGGGTCCATAACTTCGATTCAAGCAGTTTATGTACCTGCAGACGATTTGACCGACCCCGCTCCTGCCACGACATTTGCACATTTAGACGCCACTACCGTACTGTCAAGAGGATTAGCCGCCAAAGGTATCTATCCAGCAGTGGATCCCTTAGATTCAACGTCAACTATGCTCCAACCTCGGATCGTTGGCGAGGAACATTATGAAACGGCGCAAAGAGTTAAGCAAACCTTACAACGTTACAAAGAACTTCAGGACATTATAGCTATCCTTGGGTTGGACGAATTGTCCGAAGAAGATCGTTTAACCGTAGCAAGAGCACGAAAAATTGAGCGTTTTTTATCACAACCTTTTTTCGTAGCAGAAGTATTTACGGGCTCCCCGGGAAAATATGTTAGCCTAGCAGAAACAATTAGAGGGTTTCAATTGATCCTTTCCGGAGAATTAGATAGTCTCCCTGAACAGGCCTTTTATTTGGTAGGTAACATCGATGAAGCTACCGCGAAAGCTATGAACTTAGAAATGGAGAGCAAATTGAAGAAATGACCCTAAATCTTTGTGTACTGACTCCTAATCGAATTGTTTATAATTCCGAAGTAAAAGAAATAATTTTACCTACTAATAGTGGCCAAATCGGCGTATTACCAAACCACGCTCCTATTGCCACAGCTGTAGATATAGGGATTTTGAGAATACGCCTTAACGAACAATGGTTAACAATGGCTCTGATGGGCGGTTTTGCTAGAATAGGCAATAATGAGATCACTGTTTTAGTAAATGAGGCTGAGAGGGGTAGTGACATTGATCCACAAGAAGCCCAGCAAACTCTTGAAAAAGCAGAAGCTAACTTGAGTAAAGCCGAAGGAAAGAGACAAATAATTGAAGCAAATCTAGCTCTCAGACGAGCTAAGACACGAGTAGAGGCTACCAATACGATTTCGTAACTAGTTGGTGCGTCCAAATAATCAAAAGAGGTTTTGTTTATACACTTTTTATCTATAGAATCTATATAGAGAAGATATCCTATTTTTCTTTTTATTTGATTGAATCAACAAGATAAAATACAACGAAAAATAGGATTCTGGTTCAACGAAAAAAAAAAGAAATAGAAAATATAAAAATTCAGAATTATAAGATTATAAATTTATATAGTCGATTATATATAGTCTTAATAATCGGAGGGTGAGTATAAAAACTTATTAGATACCGGAGTCGACGGTATATAATAAGTTTTACCTACTATTGGATTTGAACCAATGACTCCTGCCGTATGAAAGCAATACTCTAACCACTGAGTTAAGTAGGTCGTTTATCATTACAAAGGGAACCCTCGCTATAGATGGATTATAAATGGAATAGTGTTTATAAGCAATATTAATCAAACAAACAGACCGAAGAGCTATGATGTTGAATCGTGGAATAGAAATCTTGACAAATAATTATCCGAATGCTAAAAAAAATATGTAGCACAACACAAGGGCTATAGCGCAGTTGGTAGAGTAGCTCGTTTACACGAGCGCCAATGTTTTTCAAGGAAGTCCGCCGTGCAATCAAAAGCTTGCTAAATCCATGTCTTACTCTATGACTTTGAGAAAAAAAAAAAAAACAAGAGAATAATAGCCTGACAATTAGTTCTAGTTCGGTTCGATTCAGGTGCTCGTTTAGTCGCTAAATAGACCCCATTATTGTATTGTATTAATTTCATATCTTGATTTGATATGGTGGATTCCGAGGGTATTCAATGCTAGGCATAATGAGCATAAGGGCCTCAAAAAATCTCTTTTCGTCCTATGAACTTTAAGGCGTACAAATTTTCATATTGGATTTTTTAAGCCGAACGAGGGAGGCTCTATTTAAGATTTTAAATAATCGATGCCAAAGGCGCACCTACGTCAAGATAAAACTCTTCTTTGAAACACTTTGGTAGTGCTTATGAACCAAAGGTCAAGTAAATAATGAAGTAGAGTACATGGAACCATATTTTTTCTTGATAGAAAAAAGATGGCGGACTGGCTGATATTTACATTAGTTAATGAAAGAGCCCAATGCAAAAAAAAAAAAATGCATGTTGGGTCCTTGAAACTAAATCACATTTTTATAAAAATCCGTTTGATTGATCCGTTTTACCGAAAAGGTCATCGGTTCGAGTCCGTATAGCCCTAAGGGTAAAATTTACCATGGAAAAAATTACCGACTACTTGACAAAGGTAATTTTTTTTTATATAAATATAGAAACAAATAGATGAAAAAAATTACCGACTACTTGACAAAGGTAATTTTTTTTTATATAAATATAGAAACAAATAGATGAAAAAAATTACCGACTACTTGACAAAGGTAATTTTTTTTTATATAAATATAGAAACAAATAGATGGAAAAAATTACCGACTAAGAATAGGATCTTTACTAAAATAATTTTCTAAAAGTTTTATTTATCTTTACATTGATTGGTTACTATGAATTATAATGTCATAAAATGGGATACGTGATAATAAATACAACAACGGTTCGTGTGGGTCTCATTTCATATGATCTGATCGGAAATTTTTAAATTATGCATTCAACTCTTACAAATATCATAGATAACACGGATATCCCGCAATTTACTTTTCAATAAATTGCTTTAATATTTCATTTTATAATCTTTATAAATATAAACAATATCTCTTATCTTCTTTCTATTTTTTATAAAAGTACAGAAATTAGGGGGTTCTAATAACTATGACTTTTATTTTCAATTTGATAAACCAACCTTTTGTAAAAAAAGGGCGGTTACCCTTCTTGGAATTAAAAAGGAACTTAGGACACAAGTATAAATTCCTCACTGAAGCAACAGAAAATTCGGGTTCTCTTGATGAAAAGAATTTTAGCGCGGAGGATACCAGGATAAGTGATACAGAAAGTCTTGGATGGATCCCCGAAAATAGGGGAATTGATAATATTATATTAACTAAAAACCCGGGAGAGGAGGTAAATAATATGGAGAAGCGGGATCTGGAACGGGACGTAAATGAGCAAACTGATGGAACAGAGAATATAACGGAAACGGACCCCATGCGAAAATTTGCGCATTTGTGGTATCACTGCGACAATTGTTATCGTTTGCACTACAAAGAAGACCCCTTAAATGCAGCGAGAATCTGCGAGAATTGTGGAATTCATATAAGAATGAATAGTGGGGATAGGCTAGCGCTTCTGATTGATAAAGGCACTTGGATTCCCATGGATGAAGACATGGTTTCGAGGGATCCAATTGAATTTGATAGAGAAGTTTTTTATGAAAAAATTAACTACAAAGAATTCTTAAAAGAATTTATGGGTTATTATAGTAAGAATTCTGTATTCGTTGAAATACTAAATAATACCGACAAGGAGCGGGATCGCGAAAATGATAAGTATTGTTTCAAATCCGGGATTGATAGACCTGATTGTTTCGAGGAACTCCACGAAGGGGAGATTAGCCCTTTCCAAATTTTTTTCGGGTGTGCGAAATATGATACAAGGGATTCTGGTTTTTTCGAGGAATGCGCCAAAAAAGGTGGGCTTGTTCATTTTGAAATTTGTTGGATACTTTCAAAATACTATAAATCAGATGAAGATGCTTTTCGTAAATTTTTTTCCAAGGATTATGAGCCGTATTTCAAAGACGAGGAATTGTGTTCTGAAGCTTTTGAGACAGAATTTAATGAGAAACTTTTGGGCAATAATGCGATTGAGATTTACTATTTTCGTCTGCCCTGCGGAAATATTTGTAGTATTTCTCCCTTATTTTATAAGCTTTTTTTCGAAAATCGGGTGGATCTTCCCAGATTGGAACAATCTTGTTCCAAATTGGGGATTGATCTGTCCGAATTTTTTGAATCTTTTCCCAAACACGAGATGGATTGCCTCAAATTTTGTCAAGAAGCTGGCAGCCTGGGGATTGGATTTTCGCTTTTATCTGATTCTTGTGAAAAACAAATTAGTTATGATTATCTTGACCTTACTTTTTTTAGGAAAATTCCAAAAAGTGTTTCTGGGATTTACAAATTTTTGGAGGAATCTTACAAAAATGAGATGGAGAAATCTTACAAAACTGAGCTTGATCTTTTCTTTCTTTTTGGCGAAAGGGAGAGGTTTAGGATTCTTTCCAAGCTTTCGAAAACTTTTTGCCTTGGTATGCACAAATCCTTTGAAGGTATTCATGAAAAACATAAAAAAGATTTTTACGGAGATCAGATTTATGATTCAAAAGATTTTTACGGAGATCAGATTTATGATTCAAAAGATTTTTACGGAGATCAGATTTATGATTCAAAAGATTTTTACGGAGATCAGATTTATGATTCAAAAGATCATATCGATTTTTCGAGGGATTCTAAAGATCATATGGATCCGGATGAGGATTTTCAAAACCCAACTGACCTTGATCCTGATAGAGATTCTTCTGCAGATTCTTCCGGAGATCAGATTGATTTCCAGAAGGATTCAAAAGATCATATTGATTTTGCGAGTGATTCTGGAGATGATATTGATCCAGATGAGGATTTTCGAAATCCAACTGATCTTGATCCTGATGAAGATTCTTCTGGAGATTTATCGGGCCGAAGAGACTCAAAAGATCTTATTCATCATATTTATTTTGCTAAGGATTCTAGAGACCATATTGATCCGGATTCTAGAGATGATATGGATCCGGATAAGTATTTTCAAAATCCAACTGACCTTGATCCTGATAGAGATTCTTCTGCCGATTCTTCCGGAGATCAGATTGATTTCCAGAAGGATTCAAAAGATCATATTGATTGGGATGAGGATTGTCGACCCCGAACTGCTCGGGATCCGGATAAGGCTTCTTCTGGAGATTTATTGGGTCGAAGGGGTGGTAATGAAAATGAAGAGGGGGATGGATACTGTCAAAATCCACCTGGTCATGATCCTGATAAAGACTCTTCTGGAGATTCAGCACGCCCAATGGATGGTATTAACGTATATAAAGAGGAGGAAGACCCTCTTGCTTATATTTTTATGGATTCAGAGGATGTTACGTATCCTGTCAAGAAAGATATTTCCGAAAAAGAAAAGGAAGGATCGAAAAGAGAAGAAGAGTCCGCAGCTTATAGTGATTCTTCTGGATTGGAAGGGAGATATTATCGGGACCATATGGATTTATCCCCCAAAGAGACCGGGTTAGAAGAAATTTCGGAAAAAGATAAGGAAGGTTCGAAAAAGGAAGAAGAGTCCAAGGAAGAAGAGTCCAAGGAAGAAGAGTCCAAGGAAGAAGAGTCCAAGGAAGAAGAGTCCAAGAAAAAAGCGTTCGAAGACTATAGTTATTTTTTTGAAGAAGATGACTTCGATTGGGACGAGTTTATAGAGGCTCTTAATAGAAAAGTTAGTAATGCTGCATACGAATTTGACTTCGGTTGGTACGAGTCGAGAGAGGCTCTTAATAAAAAAGATAGTGATTTTGGATCCGAATCTGAATTCGAGCGGAAAGATGGTTCGAAAAAGGAGGAAGAGTCCAAGGAAGAAGAGTCCAAGGAAGAAGAATTTGATGAAGAAGAGTCCAAGGAAGAAGAGTACAAGGAAGAAGAGTCCAAGGAAGAAGAGTACAAGGAAGAAGAGTCCAAGGAAGAAGAGTACAAGGAATCTAATGATTTTGAATTCGAATTTGATGAAGAAGAATTTGATGAAGAAGAGTTCGCAGAATCTGATTATTTTGAGCCCGAAGATGATGAAGAAGAGGATAAAAATTATATAGATTATTATGATTCTTACCAAGACGAGACCGGGTTACCTGAAGCTATTCAAACAGGTATAGGTGAACTAAACGGTATTCCTTTAGCAATTGGTGTTATGGATTTTGGGTTTATAGGGGGTTCTATGGGAGCCGTAGTAGGTGAAAAAATCACCCGGTTGATTGAATATGCTACCAAAAATTCACTACCCCTTATTATAGTATGTGCTTCTGGAGGGGCACGGATGCAAGAAGGCATTGTGAGCTTAATGCAAATGGCTAAAATATCTTCTGCCTTGTACGACTATCACTATAAACCGGTCGAAAAAAAATTATTATATATATCAATTCTTGCATCGCCCACTAGTGGTGGTGTGACAGCCAGTTTTGGTATGTTGGGGGATATTATTATTGCCGAACCAGACGCCGAAATTGCGTTTGCGGGTAAAAGAGTGATTGAGGAAGTTTTGAAGGAGGAAGTACCCGAAGGTGCACAAACAACCGAAAATTTATTCGAAAAGGGTTTATTCGATCCAGTCTTACCACGTACTCTTTTAAAGAGCGCTCTAAGTGAGTTACTTGAGCTGCACGGTTTTTTTCCTTTGAATAAAACCCAAGCCAAGCATTAGGGTCAATTATTTGTGTCAATTCAATCAAAGTATTTGGTTTATCGGAATCAAAGTAAAAACTAGAAGGATTGAAGTTTTTAGCTGGCGACGCCCTATTTGTAGAATATAAAAAATAAAAAAATATAATGAATATAGAATATATATTCATTATATTTCCGATTACTAATCAGGAAACCCCTATCAATAAGAAGGAAAAAAAAGAAGGACTTCTTACCTTTTTTTTCCTTCTGCGAAATCTGTCAAATAAAAAAAATTTCATGTTCCCTTTTTCCATTTTGACATATGTATATAATTCATAAATCACTTTTTTCCTCTTTCGGGATTTTCCGGGAATCCCCTTTTTCCTTATTTAAAATCCATCTATTTTTTTTATTGAATTAGTAGAAGCAAAAGAAAGAAGAAAAAATGAAGAATAATAAAGTCGATTATCATATATTATATGTGGAAAGGTTATTTTTTTAGTTCTACATTCCTTGCACTTATTATATATACTCTACTTACTTCTACTTCTATAGATATAGAATTCGAATTCGAATTAATTTATTAATATAATAACATAATAACAAAAAAAATATAACAAACAGGTACAATATAGTAAATCGAGGTACCCATTCTATGACAACTATCAACTTTCCCTCTATTTTTGTGCCCCTAGTAGGCCTAGTATTTCCGGCAATTGCAATGGCTTCTTTATTCCTTCATGTTCAAAAAAACAAGATTGTTTAGATCCTGTGGGCCAAATCTAATTTTTCAAGACTTAGACTTGAATCATAAAACAGATATCTATTTAGCAGAATGGTCTACCACGTGATTTCTTCCGAACATAAACGAAGGAGCCCTTATGCATGTGCATGCGGAAACATGACATTAGGGGTAGATTTATTATTTTTGATCTAACTAGTTAAAAGTAAAGATTCACATCAGAATGGTACTAGTTGAAGAGAGTTACATCGGAAATAAAAAGAATAAGGAAAGTCAAATTCATTTGGGATATTCTTTCAATTCAAATAAAATGCAACCCGATCTACTATGAATTGGCGATCAGAACGTATATGGATAGAGCTTATAACGGGATCTAGAAAAATAAGTAATTTCTGCTGGGCATTTATCCTTTTTTTAGGTTCATTAGGATTCTTATTAGTTGGAATTTCCAGCTATCTTGGTAGGAATTTGATATCTTTATTCCCCCCCCAGCAAGTTATTTTTTTTCCACAAGGGATCGTGATGTCTTTCTATGGGGTCGCAGGCCTCTTTATTAGCTCCTATTTGTGGTGTACAATTTCTTGGAATGTAGGTAGTGGTTATGATCGATTCGATAGAAAAGAAGGAATAGTATGTATTTTTCGTTGGGGATTTCCTGGAAAAAATCGTCGCATCTTCCTCCGATTTCTTATAAAAGATATTCAGTCCATTAGAATAGAACTTAAAGAGGGTATTTATACTCGTCGTGTCCTTTATCTGGAAATCAGAGGTCAGGGGGCCATTCCCTTGACCCGTACTGATGAGAATTTTACTCCACGAGAAATTGAACAAAAAGCTGCTGAATTGGCCTATTTCCTGCGTGTACCAATTGAATGAAGTATTTTGAAATGAATGCTTTCTTTCTCAGCTCGGAATAAAATAAAAAATCTACAATCCTTTTTTATATGGCGTACCTTAAGTAAGGTAAATAACGGAAATTAAATCAGAACACCCATTCGGGTCAAAACAGACGTATACGGGTATACATAAAAACCAAAAGGAGAATTTTTTTTTGTTTACAAATTTGTCTGCAAAAAGGGGTTTTTTATTCGTATGGAAATCGACTCAACTCAATTCTCAATTCAATTCAGTAACAGTAATAAAAAAAAAGTAAAAAATAGAAATAATAATGGACTCATTCCATATATCAAATCGAAATAAATAACTTTCTTTAGGCCCAGTAGTTAGAATTGATAGGTTAGATACAATACAAAAAAATCCTGTATTTTTCTTATATTATTTAGCAATCTTTCGTTTTATTTTTATTCTTTCTTTTGTTCTCTTTAATGATCAAACAATTGGCTTTCTTATAATTATAACGAGAATTTTATTATTCGAATTTTGTTTTGTTTTGCTACCCATTTTTGATCATCACATTCAGACCCTCAATTCGTTATTTTGTGCTAGGGGTAACTTGTGAAATTTTTCCAAAGATTTGATTGATATTATTGATATTTTGGTAGTCAAGTAAGTTCTCTCGTCTTGAAATCAAAATAATATTCATTAATTGAAGTGGATGTCCCACGTATTCATTAAAAGGAAGGAATTGCTTCGAATTGGATGGACCAATTGCAATATCTGGAAACACGATTTTTTTGTTTATTCATTCGAATTCAGAGTGGATTCTTTATTCTAAATTTTGTGTTTTTTCAAGATTCAAGGACTAATTAACAAATTAGAACAAAAAAAACAGAAAATAGACTCATGGATTCGATACTTTGTAATAGAATAATAGAACTCATGTTTCATAGAAATACTAGGTCGCATAGAGTCGACGAGCGCGACGGGTTCGGTAACAATTTATAGATGAAAAAAAAATGGAAAAAAAGAGAGCATTTATTCCCTTTCTATATCTTGTATCTATAGTATTTTTACCCTGGTGTATCTCTCTATCATTTCAAAAAAGTCTGGAATCTTGGGTTACTAATTGGTGGAATATTAATCAATCTGAAACTTTTTTGAATGATATTCAAGAAAGGGGTCTTCTAGAAAAATTCATCGAATTAGAGGAGCTCCTTTTGTTGGACGAAATGATAAAGGAATACCCGGAAACATATCTACAAAAGCTTCGTATAGGAATCCACAATGAAATGATTCAATTGATCAAGATGCACAATGAGGATTGTATCCATATGATTTTGCACTTCTCGACAAATATAATCTGTTTACTTATTCTAAGTGGGTATTCTATTCTGGGAAATAAAGAACTTATTCTTCTTAACTCTTGGGTTCAGGAATTCCTATATAACTTAAGCGACACAATAAAAGCTTTTTCTATTCTTTTATTAACCGATTTATGTATCGGATTTCATTCACCCCACGGTTGGGAACTAATGATTGGCTCTATCTACAAAGATTTTGGATTTGCGCATAACGATCAAATTATATCTGGTCTTGTTTCCACTTTTCCAGTCATTCTAGATACAATTTTAAAATATGGCATTTTCCGTTATTTAAATCGTGTATCCCCATCGCTTGTAGTGATTTATCATTCAATGAATGATTGAAAAGAAAAACGATATACGGATATTAATCCAATTAGAATTTAGAATTATAATGTTTCTTACTTCGTACATAATCAAAGCATTCAAAATCGTACTTACTCCTTCTATTTCTACCCACCCAAGGCGGGGAGTTTATCCCACATTCTAGTAATATTATTTCAGTAAATTCAGTTCAGTAAGGTAAATAGCAGAATCGTGGATAGGGAACTATACTAGCAACCTACCCAATTTATTGTAGAAATTTTCGGGATCAACGATTGATTGGACCATGCAAACTAGAAATACTTTTTCTTGGATAAAAGAACAGATTACTCGATCCATTTCCATATCGGTCATGATATATATAATAACTCGGTCATCCATTTCAAATGCGTATCCCATTTTTGCACAGCAAGGTTATGAAAATCCACGAGAAGCAACTGGGCGTATTGTATGCGCCAATTGCCATTTAGCTAATAAGCCCGTGGATATTGAGGTTCCACAAGCGGTTCTTCCTGATACTGTATTTGAAGCCGTTGTTCGAATTCCTTATGATACGCAACTAAAACAGGTTCTTGCTAACGGCAAAAAGGGGGGTTTGAATGTGGGGGCTGTTCTTATTTTACCTGAGGGATTTGAATTAGCCCCGACCGATCGTATTTCTCCCGAGATGAAAGAAAAGATAGGCAATCTTTCTTTTCAGAGCTATCGCCCCAATAAAAAAAATATTATTGTGATAGGTCCTGTTCCTGGGCAAAAATATAGTGAAATCACCTTTCCGATTCTTTCCCCGGACCCTACTACTAAGAAAGATGTTCACTTCTTAAAATATCCGATATATGTAGGTGGTAACAGGGGGAGGGGCCAGATTTATCCTGACGGAAGCAAGAGTAATAATACAGTTTATAATGCTACAGCAGCCGGTATAGTAAAGAAAATTTTTCGAAAAGAAAAGGGTGGATACGAAATAACCATAGTGGGTGCCTCGGATGGACGTGAAGTGGTTGATGTTATCCCTCCAGGACCAGAACTTCTTGTTTCAGAGGGTGAATCTATCAAACTTGATCAACCATTAACAAGTAATCCTAATGTGGGTGGATTTGGTCAAGGAGATGCAGAAATAGTACTTCAAGACCCATTGCGCGTACAAGGTCTTTTGTTCTTCTTTGCATCTGTTATTTTGGCACAAATCTTTTTAGTTCTTAAAAAGAAA